GCCATTAGAATATTAATTGATAGACAATTAATAAAAAGAAAACTCTAATAGAAAATGAAACGGTCGACCCAGACATAGACGGTCGACCCAGGCAGATATACCATATAAAATATATGCCGTAGCGAGCGTAGTTCAATGGTAAAACATCTCCTTGCCAAGGAGAAGATACGGGTTCGATTCCCGCCGCTCGCCAGCTTAATTTAATAAGGTACTATGATAAAAAATTCAGTTTAGTTGACTACTTAACTACTTATATTAAATTAAGTAGTTGTTAGTATTAAATTAAGTAGTTGTTAGTCTAGTACCGTATCCCTTCCTATCTTATCCTTCACCCGACTCAAAAAAAAAAGAGGGCTTTGGGGGCGAAAATCGAACTTGCCAAGAGGGTTCCCTAAACCGGGGATTCACCGAGACAAACAAGAGACAAACTGCTTTTAAAGGGGGATAGACTGTACCTTTCTTTTATTTCTTTTTTCTTTTCTGCCTGCTGAATAAAAAAAAGGGGTTGGATATAGCCCTCTACCATATCTATACAAATAGAATAGTCCATTTATATGGACTGCTAAGTGCGGAGACGGGAATCGAACCCGTGACCTCAAGGTTATGAGCCTCGTGAGCTACCAAACTGCTCTACTCCGCTCTGTAGGACCGAAAACAGGTGGACGAAAAAGCGAAAACAGGTGGACGAAAAAGGGTGAATACAAGTCTCTACCATATCTATACAAATAGAATAGTCTTTTTATACAGAATGGAGCGGGTAGCGGGAATCGAACCCGCATCGTTAGCTTGGAAGGCTAGGGGTTATAGTCGACGTTGGTTGATTATTTTTAACGTCTCTAATTCAAAACCGAACGTGAAATTTTGATTTCATTCGGCTCCTTTATGGATATTCTCACCACTTAACATCTATGTCAGCTTTTCTGTCTGAATGGAACCAAGGCTCTCCGCTTTCTAGATGATCCCTATAGAATAGGAGATAGAAATTCTCCTAAATATCTATCTAATCTACTTACCTCGTTCCCTAATTTCATTCAAGAGATCCTGAGGAAAAGAGTTGGGTTTCCACCGAGCTGAAACAATATACTGATCGTTCTAGTAAACCAAAACTATCGTTTTTAGCTATTGGGCTTCCATTTCCTTTTTAAACAAAAGAAGATTTAGTTACGATTGGAAATAAACTTTTTTGTATCTTCATCCATAGATCCTTTACTCATATTTATTCAATTGGAATACTTAATCCAATGCAAAATTATGCTTCGCGACTCTGTACTCATAATCGAGTTTGTATTTTGCATGCAAATTCAATTAGTCTTTGGATACTAATCGCGAGAATGTATATTCTTCCTCAATATGCTATTTAGAGGAAAAGGATTAAACCTTTTATAAGAACTAAAGTTTTCATCGGAATATGAATATAAAAAAACTTAAGGATGCCTTAAGTATATCATTTCAAATTCAGTTATTAATAGAACGAATCACACTTTTACCACTAAACTATACCCGCTACATGTAGATTATGATACCAACGCTACCCTTTGTCAAGGGTAGCCATTCGAGAAGGAGGCTAATTCCACCTTATCGAATCAAACGGAGAAAGTTCATGACAGCGAGCGGTTGGTACTTCAATCACGGGCCTTTACTTTAGGATTTAGATAACCCCTCTCTAGTCTATAAAATGTAGATCTTCTTACCATGCCAAGAGCGTATGAACCAAATGTATGCATTTCGATTAGGATCGTATTCTACGGTTACCACTACAATGATCATTATTTGTTTAATGATCATTATTTGTTTTGCGAGGACGTAAATGTGCCAGACTGCTGTAAGGAATAGTTTTTTTATTCCTACAATATACACTAAGAGATATAGGGAGCAGTACAGTCCCCATAAATCCCTTTCTTCCTTTTCACCCTTGGATCGGGAATCCAGAATCCTCCTTTTTCCTAGTGTTCGGAAACGGAAAACCTTGAACCTGGAGGAGTTAGGTATGTAGGATATGGTTTTTCTTTTTTGTTGGGCAGGCAGTCGAATAATTTTTCTACTCTGCAGTAGAAATTAGATTGCCCACTTTTTAGAATAAAATTGTTGCTAAAACTCCAACATAGTTTGTTCAAAATGCACCAGAATCCTTGTAAAATATTCAAGTACCCCATTTCCAAGGGGTACCTGTTGAAAATCGCTTCAACAAATCCGTCCAAAACTTTTTAAGAAAAATTGAAAAGTTTTGAACTCGAAGGTTTTTCCAAGGGATGCCTGTTAAAAATTGTTTCAATCTCTCACCAAAACATATAAGAAGTATATCACTGAAAATTAATACCCAGCCATATGGGTATATGAAGAGCGCGAATTCCTTTATACCCCATCCAATTAGAATTAGGGGAAATAAAACATAAATGGAGAAAGTTCTCATCATAAGATGAGCCAATAGAAGAAAAAAGTCCCTAATTCTGCAGAACATTCTGAGCACGTGAAAAGTGAATAGCCTAAAGATAAAAAAAAC